ACGAAGAAGAACGCAGGCAGCGGAAATGCAAAAGAGAAGAGCAAAGATTCCCGACCCAGTTATTGACTCAACCACAAATCTGTTGAATGAAGGTAGCTTGCTTACTCTCAGCCACTAGTTAGACGGAAATCCCTTGACTTCGCTTATGCCCTTATGCAGTAAAGAAAGCAAGTGAGGCGGGCTAAGATTCCATTCGAAGTAACAGGATTCGATGTTGCACCATTTTCAACTCTTATCGGGATCCGGAGTTTTTCGAGAAAAGGTCCCATCCTTCAATATCATGATTGGGTCGACCAGGCCAGATCATGAGTGAATAGAAAATCGAAAATGTACATAGCTGTTCCAGCTGAAATACTTGGAATAATTCTACCACTTCTACTAGGAGTAGCCTTTTTAGTGCTAGCTGAACGTAAAGTAATGGCTTTTGTGCAACGTCGAAAGGGTCCTGATGTAGTGGGATCGTTTGGATTGTTACAACCTCTAGCAGATGGTTTGAAATTGATTCTAAAAGAACCTATTTCACCAAGTAGTGCAAATTTCTCCCTTTTTAGAATGGCTCCAGTGGCTACATTTATGTTAAGTCTGGTCGCTCGGGCCGTTGTACCTTTTGATTATGGTATGGTATTGTCAGATCCGAACATAGGGCTACTTTATTTGTTTGCCATATCTTCGCTAGGTGTTTATGGAATTATTATAGCAGGTCGGTCTAGTAATTAGGGGGCGGCCGTTCGGTCGCCTATGATACTAGGACCAATAGGTCAAAAATAGGTTTGTGCCGCAGGTGTTGAACGATCTACTCTACACAGGTGTGGGCTTACAGGGCTAGGGCTCATAAACCCTTTCTTTCATTCATCAATAGGGCCCTGGTCGGTCACTTTTCTGGGCCGGGATCGATAAGTGGAAGTCATAAAAAAGAGATCTTTCTCTTCGCACCTCAGATCAAGAGGAAGGGTTTCTTGTCAAGCTGGCCTATAAATAAAATAAGAATATCTTTCTATTATTATTATTTTATATCTAAATAATAGAAAGATATAAATAAAAAATAAGATTCGCTGTCTTTTAACCGGCTCTTCTTCTTTGTCAACGCTACTAAGGCGACCGGTTAGGGAGTGCCTACTTTACTTATGAAAGATAATGAGAATGGGTTATTCAAAAAGGAAAAGGCGCTACTTAGTTTCGCAAGCCTTTGTCATTGTCAGTCAACTAAGTAGGGCCTGAGGCCCCCTGCGAATCCGTAAATCTGAGGAGCATGCCGCAACAAAAGGATGGTCCCCTATGCATTTCATTCTTTCCGGAAGGGAAAAAAAAGGTACCCCCATCATAGTGAACCTCTCCTTGTGATCGGGATGAGGTAGATGCCTCCCAGCCGGGGGGCGGATCGAATCGGAGTTTCCTTAGGTAGCCACCGACCTACAGTTATCCTTAAACTTCCGTGCTTGGTGGAGAAGAAGCGAACAAAGGTACGCTCGCTTGCTGTCTTGTTCTCTGTCGCGAACTGGGATCGCTCGCCAGCTAGGTCAGATTGGAGCAAGAATGGTTGAGAACATATTACCCAACTTAGGGGACAGGGGGCGGAACGACCTCTCGATCTACTTACTGCAGCCCAGGAATAAAAACGTCGTCTAGGCGTTCCCTCTTGCTCCGATCTCCCCTACACCTAGGACGTTGTCTGGGCCAAGAGCCATAGTTAGTTGCTGTTTCCATTTGGTTGTTTCTTTCTCGTTGTTGATACCGGCAAGACCCAGCCAGATGATGTCTGCTGGTTGGTAGTGAGAGGACTCTTAGTACCTGCATACCCAAAAGGGGGCGCTGGTTAAAAAACAATCATTTTATTTTTTTTCTTGCTCTCCCTTAGCAGCGGGAAAGGAGTCTATCTATCTGCCTAGCTTTGGTAGATTTCCCCCAACGCAATCCACAGAAATTCCACGAATCCCTTGGTGGATAAGTCCGACGACTCAGCAGCAGTGCGGAATTGAGTTTCTCGTCTGGTGGATCTGATCTATAGTTAGGGGGCAATACATACCAAAAGGTTCGAAGAAGGAACGCGCATAAGAGTATATAACCAACCCACCCTTCTGTATAACCTATTCACATTAGTGAAGCGGCTGGATGCATAAGGGAAGTGCACGTTTATGAGACCTTAGTCGGGATGCATAGGGGAGTCAACCTACGAGCACGGAAGAGCGTGGTACCGATACCCCTCTCTAAGTAAAGGTAAGATTCTTAGCCCTGTTGATGACTCCATCTAAAATACAATAGGGACAGCCGTTTCCGGCTGCTCCTTTCGTATCTTGAAGAAAGTAGGCTTAAGTAATAGGGGTCAGGTCAATAATAGCTATGCTATTGCCCTACTGATTTAAGGCCTCTGCCCGATCCCGAATGCGGGCGGGATTCGATCGTGGTCGATAATACGGTCGAAAAGACCGGCGAGCGAGATGGTTGTTAATAGTACTCCCCCTATCATTGCCTTATGAGTTATAACATCCTACAATCGTACCGATGTCTACTAAAACCTACGGGCGGGTGCTCCGCAACAGCGGCAGTAGTGAACATTGCTACTAAAGAAGGGAGAGGGGAGCCTCTACCGCGGTTAGGTTCCCTCGCTACTCTAGTTTTTGGTATATGCGTTCCGGGAATGTCCAATTCCCTTGAATCGTACTACCGCTTGTCCCACCGGGAGGGAGGTTGTGTATCGCCAGATTCCAATCCTATAGTATCTGGATTCGTAATACCGAACCCTATCTATTTGCACGATCGCACATGGGCTCGTAGGAAGCGAACTCATAGTAAGCAAGAGGGCCGGGAAGGAGGGCAGAAAGATTCCTACGACGAACCCGAGCCCCCTATCCCTATAAATAAAGCAAAATAGACCTTTATTTCCTTTCTTTACTATATAAGAGTTGCACCAGCGACGTCCTTCTTCAGTTTGCTCTTAGTCTCCAGCGATTGAATCTCCTTATCCAGCTCTTTGACCCGATCCATCAATTCTTGAATCTCTTTGTTCAGTTGTTCCTTCTCCCTTTTCTTAGCTTCTAAGTTCACCAGCTCTTCATGAGATTTCTTCGATCTCTCTATATACTCTTCTCTTCTCCTTCTTGAATCTCAGCCATCAGCTTCGCCATTGCTACATCAGCCTCTTTCACCAAATAGCCTAGCTTAGCCCTAAAAAATCGACAATCGAAAGCCTTTTCTTCTGAATCCCTAATGTCAGCAAAAATGTCCTGCATAGTATCCATAGGGGAATCCATTGTAAGCTCAGCGCCATTTCTAACCAAATCGAAAAAGTCTGCCCAATCATTTTTCATCAGATCCTCTACTTGTTTAGGTTGGATTTAGACCAAAGTTTTGAAATCCCCTGGGCTCTGAGGAAACAATTGCAGAAAATGGGGGTAAGCTAAGGCGGCCCATTCACTGCAGGACTTCGTCGGATTCTTGCTCTCCATGATCAAAAACTTGCTGAAATCGAGCTGGTTTGAATTGTGCAAGAGTACCTTATTGAAAGCCTTTCCATCAGTAGGATCAACTTCTACAGTTGCATGATGGGCAGTTTGACTTTTTTTTGGGGGGGGACAGTGTTTTCCTGACTTGAGACAGTTGGGGAAGTTCTTTTGGAGGCCCTATGTTGAGTAAGGGGGGAGAAGCACTGCAAGTAAGGGAAGGAAGGGTAGAGTTGATGGATGGCCTACCAAACAAAGAAAACGGAAGGAGCAAGTCATTCAGTTTACTGAAAAAAGAACTATATTCTAATATAGTTTAAAAAAAAGATGCTGCTCTCTTTCTTCAAGTGAGATATCGGATCGAAAAACTTCCGCCCAATAGTGTTTTCAGCGAAAACCGGTCACCGGTGGCGTCGAAGCCTTCCTCACTCTTGAAGCCTTCAACAAAAAAAAGCCATTTGATTCAGTAGAGCTCAAAGCGGTATAGTCAGTGTGAAGTGTACTAAGGCTTCACTGAATCTATCCCGGCCTTCCTTTTTATACAGGCGTATACAATCTCTCTAATTCAAAAAGGGGAGATTTTGCGTATGTATATAAGGCTCCAAAAAACCAAAGTATTGCTTCATAAACGAGGCGGCATCTCAAGTAGCCTTCACGGAGGCCCATTTCCATACCGCAAGGGGTCCGTGAAATCTTATCTTTCTCGATTTCCACTCGTGTGAGAAAAAGCGATGAGGTTAGTGTGAAGCAACCAACCTATACCCTGAAATCAAATTAAAGCGCGTTAGCGCCCCTTGCAGCTTCTTTCTCAAAGTCAAGAAGGATTTCGCCTTTATTGAGGAGATATTAATGCGCTCAAGCTTACTAAGCAAACGTAGGCTTGGGCTCGAAAGCAAGAAGCAAGGGATTGAGCTGTCTGATCGTAGACCACGCAAAGCTTGTAGCTCCGCTGATCTACTCCCACTCTGAACCTCTTGGCTCACCTGGGATACGTACACCCTTGCTTTTATTCAATAGTACGATCTTCGGCCATATGTCCTCGGTTTCGCTTTGGGAGATAGAGCTTATTGTGTCCGCGGTAACACAAGAAAGGGGCGAAGGAGGAAAGGGTTCACTAGGAGTAAGCATCATCCCTATTTCTTTTTCTGTTGTAGTTGTAATAAATAATCTTTTTTTCATTTACTGCTTTGCTGCTTTTAATTAAGGGCTACATCTATTAGCTTATTGCCAATTGATAGAGTGAATCTTTATATTGTAGAGGCATATTCATATAGAAGGAAGGAGTTCAAACCCGGATAAAGCAGACGAAGACTTTCAACGCATATAGATAACTAAGCGCCTGAAAGTATAATCGATGGATTTGGGATTCCGCTTTCACATTAATTAAGATTATAGGAGCGAAGCGATTCTAAAGACATTAGTAAGGCAAGGCTGGATGTAATTCAGGAGAGAATAAAGAGATCTTAGTTCACTCTAAAGATTCACTCTTCGAATACGAATACTGGTATAAATCAACTAAGTTGCATTGGACCAGTTGCGGGTCGACCCGGTGGTGCATCGACGTCTTGAACGACTGAGAGCCTTGATCCAAGACCAGGTGCAGGTCGCAATCCGCAGAAGTCGCTTCAATTGGTAAGAGCGTGGAAAAGAGCAGTCCTTAGGCCGAGAGAAGAAAGATGCGGCTAATCGGTCCTTGCTTTCTTGCTATCTAGTGGGGAGTGAGCATAGTAGAGATATTGAGTGACTTCCCTACCCAATAATCTTTCCCTATGACGTTTTGGGCTTGAAACTTCTGAATCAACTGGATCAGCTGGAACTACACAAGGAGGCTGGCGGCCGGAATTTCAATGGATGTTTAGAAAGGTGCTGGATTAACCGGCCAGACTTCCTATGCCGAGAGCACCAATAGATAGCTATGAGAACAGGTCTAGTTAATGCCCACCGGCGGTGAGCCAGGAGTAGGAATAGACAATAGGGGGCTCGTTTGCTCTTATCCTGTCTAGATAAGAGATTTGAAGGTCGATAAGGAGTTGGTAAGGCATTGACTTGAGTTCTTCTCCACCGGTTTTGATGTTGGAAGCAATCCACGGAATGGGGGAATAATAAGAGTTGGAAGGAGGATTCATTGGCGGTCCATTCCCCCCGGTGCCTCAATAGGCGGGAATGGAAGTAGCAGGTTTTTATCCCTACACTACAGACCTACCTTTGATGGGCTTCTGGAGGAGGAACTAGAGAAAGGATCCCTTGCTCCGTAGTTTCGAGGTCGTCCAAGACCAGAATGGAAAGAATTCTGACTCTTTTCAGGTCAAACGATTGATTGGTGTCTGCAGCCATCACCAAAGGAACGAAGGCTAGCTCACTGCCCTCTTAAGTTAAGAATGAATTGGCACCGCACCCTAACCCTCTGGTCACTTCACTTGGCTTTCATGCCTGACTTCTTGTTATTTATACCCTGGTTTCTAAGGGTTCACTTCGCTAGCTTCGGTCCCCTACTTCTGGGATCCCCTCCTTGGGGCTTGGCTAACAACATCTGATATGTTCTACGCTCGGAGGTGCGGGACCCTCTTCCGCCCCTTGCCACCCGGTGAAACCCATGGAAATTCTTCCGGAAAGAAGAGGCCGATCGATGGTCACATACAACTCCTAACCACTCACCATCTTTATGTAGATGTTCAGTGCAAGGGCAGACCGCTGCTGGTAGCCATAATTGGGTGGCGCGCTATAGATCGGATCCTAAGTAGCTATAGGATGAACCCTGGAAGACGGCCCTACCGGAGGAAGCGGGTAGGGTGAATCTCCGTAACGATTCTAACGACCTAGCTAACCGTTGATTCAATGTCCTCTTAATCGGGGCACCGGTTTTTTTCTTGTTTTCAACTAGGTCTTTTCCAAACATGAGTTTGGAAATGCTCATTCTGTACATCTCCTCGTCAATCTGTGCATGAGCTTCTGGGCTATGTCTCGCTTACCCTCTTTAGTAGAGATCAACTGCTTATACTGGAATTTAGATCTGTTATCCAAGCATCGGGCTTAATCCGTAGAATGGTTATCAACTACTGGCATTGTGGGGTAAGATTTCTTTGACATAGAAGGATGTCCCTCGGAAGGTTTAGCTACGTCCTGTAAGAACTTGCTACAAGCGGGCAACTTACTACCTCTCTGTCTCCTCTTCTTATATAGTTGATGGACTTAGTTTCATCGTATAAGAGAGGGGTCGGTGGGCAAGTGAGCTGATCTCGCCTTTGTTGATCCGCTTGAAGAGAGTTATCACGACCCTGCTACATCGCGATCGTTTATTCCCAAGCGATAGAGAATACAAAGCACACAAGGCGCATGATGAACAAGAGTAGCTTCCCGTCCCTTACTCCATTTCTTGTCTTAAATAGACAAAATAGTGGGCTTCCTTCTTCTATGAGTCGAAGACAGCCTCGAAGCGCCAAACGAACTGACCCTACCCAAGCCTTTTCCAGGCAAGATCTCAGCCAAATGAGCCTGATCGTAACAAGCTTTAATTAAATCAATGGGACCGGCTTAAAAAGATGGAGATTTTCTCTCTACTAGCTGCCCCGCTCATAGAATGGATCGCTCAAGAAGAGCACTTTTCGGGCATAAGATAGCGAAGTTTTAGACTCTCATGAGGGGATCCAGAAATGGAATGAAACTCGTGATTTGATGATGAAAGATCAACCTAGCCAACGTGGCCTATGAAACCGGTTTCATATCTTAAGTAAGAAAGGTGAGAAAAGGTTTTCTTTTCTCGTGCCTTTGACGCAGGTGCCAAAACCAAAGCATACGAATTTCAGTTCTTATGAGCCGGGACACCCAACTTCTCCCGAACAGGCACAAGCTGAGTCAACAATGGAGAGAGACAAGGGAGAGCAACTCTTCCTACTTTATCAATTCTACTAAAAGTAAGTCACTGCCCAAGGTCTGAAACATGCTTTGTACTCAACCCGATGATCCACACTTTAGGGCCGAACCCACAAAGATGTCACTTTCAACTTGCGACAGTTCTTCGAGGTCAAACCTTCAATCTTAGGGCAATTTTCAATTGAACCCAGACAACTTTGAAGCTTTTCACAGAAGGAATGAATTAGGCATACTCAATTGTAGTCCCCTAGCTTTGTGGTACCATATCTTGTCTATACCTAAGAGGGACTTCTCGAATGAGAATTCATACCCGAACTAGGAGATCCAGCTTGCCTTGAAGTAGCCTTGTGGCATAGATAGCGAGTCCTACAGAGAGAGGGCCTTTGGTTCAGTTTCACTCTGAACAATGTCCTTTTATCTTCCTATTCAATTCTTCTCATTTTCATTTTGAACATTGACTTGATAGGAGAAGTCTTGAATCTTGACCTCATTGCTTCCGTTCCGATTCCCACTCGTTCCCTCTCAGTAGCTTGCTCCTTTCTTCGTGTGGGGAGTCTCTCTCGACCCTTCTTAGTATGATAGACGATCTGGCTATGAGCTTCTGGGCATACGAGGCTTGATTGAATCCAAAGTGACGTCCGCATGAAGGGTACTGGGGTGCTATGGTATGCCCCCTGTAGGATTAAGTGAGCCTGCCCGGGCCCCCTACCTGCTTAGCCTTTGTTGGGTAAGCTGCCCCTGTTGGCTTGGGGATAAGTAAGAAAGGGGAAGGAATGAGAGATCCAGTTCATCCTCATAGCAAGAAAAAGGTGCGTAGCGCTTTTTACATTCTATTTTCGAGATGCGAAGTGAATGTCATAGTTGATAGCCTGCCCCGGGAGTTTAGTTTCGCCTGTCACCTTACCTCTTGGTAGGGACGGCACTCCCTCGCTTCCAAGATCAAGATTGGGGGTTCACGTCGAGACTAAGCCCGAAGCTAAGAGCTCTAGCTAAGTGGGCGCAACAGTTTAGACTCAACCATTACATAATATGTAATGTTGGGTTTTTCCAACAATCTTATTCCTACTGAACCTCTCGGTATGGATTTCTTCCTCTATCTCCCTTTCTATTCCCCTCTACCATCTTTCTTGGCATGGACTAAATGGCTAGTGAGATACCGGACGATTTCTACCCTTGACGGTCACATATATAAGACGGAGCCTAAACCGTTGGGCCAGAGTCAGAGTAATCTCTCTGTCTAATCACCGAGTCCGCATTCCAATTCGGTCACTCTTCGGATGGTGTTCACCTGACCGTTTACATGCTATTGTAATCGGCATGCTCCTTTATCAACTTAGGTTAGCGATTTGCTCGACTTTAGATCTCTCTTGTAGATGCGCTCTTTTTAGCTGCTATCTTTGATTGGAAAACTCATGCTAGGGATTACAATGGCCTCTGTATCTGCCTTACCAGCTTATACGAAGGAAGTCACTGAGAGACCAGATTCATCTAGGTTGGCTACTTATTTGGATTTGTTTTCTGCTTTGCTTTGGCCGGGAGGTACCCTACGCCCCTGGTTTTTTTAGTGCCCAACCAAAAAGGGATACGAATCTCGTGCAAATGAAGGGCAATTCAATGACTTAAAGGAGCTTTTAAGCCACTCATTTATCGATTCGTAGATGCAGAGAATACGCTCTTTGATAGAATCCGCCGTGCCCTACGACTAGTTTGTTGGAAGATAACTAAGCCCAAAATCCCGTATTGCCATAAAACGAGAGCTTTTTTTCGATCCTCGTAGAAGGAAAAAGGCATAAGAATTTGATAACATAACTTTCATTCCTAGCTGACCGGTACGGAAAGAACTTACTTAGCTATCATCTATGGCTCGAAGTGAATGAGGAATGATTGAGCTTCTGCCGTCACTTCCGGGGGAGTGGAACGCTACGCCCTCGTAAGGCCTCCATAGGAGTGAATTGGGGGACAAATAGCCCATTCATACATTTCTTTCTCGATGGGAATCATAGCCTACTTTCGTAGCAAAGGGTTGAGACCTTCCTTCTGAGATGGAGGATCCTACTCTCTTTCAATCGCCGATGCTAAAACAAAGAGGGCCTAGACCCGAGGGGAGGTTGACTCAACAGCGAGTCTTGCCGGAATAGGAAGAAAGGATGCAATTGAATCTGTTGGAGGAAGCAATAGACGGAATGAGTCTTAGTTTCACCCCTGCTCTTGTTTAGGAGTAGCACGTAGCACTATGACTTTCATTTTCAGAAGAATAGGTGGAAAAAGGCCTTTTCTTTCGAGAAAAAGAAGAGTCAGGCAAGAAAGTCACTGATTGCACTAAGACTGAATGCCCCAGGACATAGTAATAGAATAGGGGATTGCCCCTTCTCAGACTAGTTCAAAACTAAGAGGACAGCTTTCAAAGCAAGAAGCAAGTGGAAGAATGGCTTGTTACAGTGAAGCAGAATCAGAATGCGCTCTTAGTGAGACAGTTGGGATTGAGCTTTCTTTGACCGATTGGCCAGCTTTCCTTGGGCGAAGAGGAGGAGGCTATTTAGGCATTAAAAGACGAGTACGAGTTAGACCCCTAGGGGCTTGATGAAGCCCGAGCTTCTGGGCCTCATCCCCCTTCCTACCCTTGTGGCATTGAGGACCGACCCTCGGTGGACTGGTTTTTAGTGTGAGCTTAACGTTATACGTCCCGGTCTCTGCCGTTGCTGGCGTAACAAAAAGTGTTTTCGTTCTATCGTCTTTCATCTTAGCCGAGGAAAAGGGGTCTGGCCCGTACTGTATTGTATTGGATTGCCTTTTTATCCTATCCGTTCCGTTTGTGTTAACAGGACGTTAAGTGTGGTCCACTGGGCAGTGGAGTGTTGTCCACTTCTGTCTCCTATGTTCTAACTCCGTAGGTTGGCTACCTCATAAGGATAAGGAGATCAAGTTTAATTGGAGCTGGATAGTATGTTTGCTGTTCCGTTCTAATTATGGCTGGCCCATCCTCAGCAGCCTTCCTTTCCCTTTCCCCTGGGCCTATCAGTTTAGTAAAATGCTGTCGGGACTTCCACTCCCATGGTCTTTCGCGGTGGAGCATATAATGCAGGTATGCGTTGGCATAAGATCCTGTAGGGCTTGGGTCGCTCGTCTTTCGGCTAGGCATTATGTTGAGGATGCAGTTGGGTGGCCCCTCCGCAGGGGTACCTGCTTCGGCTGATCGCTCATTGGCTGTTGACAAATCGCTCCGGAAGTGTGGAAGGAATTCCACATTTCCTTTTTTTTATTTATCTTCGGATAACCCATGAGACTTAATCCAACAAAGACCCGATCCCACTCCGCCCTGGATGTGTGTAATCGTCTCGTGCCATATGTACTGGGCTTTTCCCGGGAGACGTGGTAAAGAAGATAGATGTCGCATATGCGCTTTTTCTTAGTACCTATTAGTATTAGTCGCAGATGAGTTGTTAGGAAGGGAAGGCGGAAACTGCTCCTATTTCTACTGGTAAAAGGGAGAACCTATCAACTCCTCTTACAATAGCAGCATTACATGGTATGGTTGAGAACTCCCAAAAGTCCAACGAGGGCTTAAAGCAAAGCTTAAGAGCTTAAGAAGGAATTAGATTAGTCTTGGCAGGGCAGGGCGAATGAACGAGACTCCAACTTCCAATCAAACTCAAACCCCCAGGTCAGGAAAAGCAACTGAAACTGAATCAATAGCTGGGGTTGAAAAGGAAGCTACAGCAACGGAGGCTCGCCTAGCACGACAAAGTACAACCTCAGAGAAAGCAGAAAGAATCTAAGACTGAATAAGGTAGAAGGAAAACCCTAGAAAAGCTCAGCCCTAGACCTTGACCTCTCATCCTAGAAGGAGATTGGGTTCCTATTGCTACAAACAAGGGGTATCCAACTACAACTACTGATACTACTATTCCAACAACTGTAACTATCGGGACTGAAGCGCAAAGGTTTTGACTCTTGAACATATTCGCCTGGGAGAAACCTTTCAATGACTTAATCAGAGCAGAGTCAACCGCTGTAATTGGATGGGCTAGAAAAAAGGGCTTCTCTTTGTCCTGGTACTGGCTCTGCAAGGAAAATAGAAAGATACCGTATTCGATCGTATAGAACAGGCCCTCCCTCGTATGCAACCTATTCTCGACTAAAGTATAGGATATATTAAGAATTCATTAGGCACTTCATATAGGGAGAAGGCTCACACCTACCTAAAATACAATCCTAAGCCGCTGTTCCCAATAGAGAGGGTAAAAGAGCCTATCTAAGGAAGTCCAGTAGCGTGGCCTTCTTCCACTTCCAATAGAGTATCTAAGATGAAGAGACATGGATGGAAGATCCTTTTCAGAAGGTTAGAACTCCTCATAAGGTCTGTTCCACATCACTATCTTCCCATCTGGTCTATAAGGTAAGAGCTTCTTTAACGGCTTAACGTCTTCTGACAGCCGGGAATAGGTCCTCCTGCCCTTCCTGCTCATCTGGAAACTCTCACAAAGTCTCATCCCTTCTTACCATTCAATAGAGTAAACCGATGCCTTTTAACTTACTTCTATACCACCATCTTCTTCATCTGCACCGGAGAACAGGCATCTCAGAAGGAAAGGAAAGCCTTAAGGCCCTTGCTGGGCTACTTTGCGTCTCGAAATAAGAAAATTAAGGAAGAGATGGCCTTCTTCTTGCCTCTGACGCCTTTAGCACAGCAGTAGGAATTGTCTAATCTAAAGGTCTACCCGCTTTGAATCTGTTGGAGTAAGGGCAATAGGTCTTGGTGGGTAGGGTATTCTAAAGGCATGAATTTCATCCTCGCCTGGCTCAGGGGAAATGGCTATCCGTTTTTGGCCTAGTCTTTTCTTTTTCCTCAACCAGGACTGGCAGCTTCCACAACTCTTTCAAAGCTAGGTGTAGGTAGCAAAGCTTGGAGTGGACTGAACCTTTGTTCGTACTGGAGGGCGAACCCTTCCATTGAGGCCTTAAAGTTTTCCACTAGAAAGAAAGCACAATGAGACCCCCCTTTTTTTCTTACATACAAGCCTTAGAGAGCACTCACTGAGCCACTTACCGAATCTCAAATCGTTTCCGAGAATACTTCGTTCGACTTGCATTAAGCATATAGCTCGCCTTCCTAACCTAAAGAGCCAAAAGTCTGATTTTGACTATGATTGAGCCCTGCAGACGTACTACTCTCAATCAAAACCTTTCCTCGCTGTCTTCTCTTATTCAATTGAGAGTTCTAGGGGAAGATCACTCCTAAATGCAGCCGTGATCAACTATACGATAGACCAATCAAGGGAATCCCGGATAAGTTTTGACTTGCTTTTTTGATTTCTTTTGCCCTCGACCTCTTCTTAGCTTACCCTTCTCGGGAACCCTGGGAGCCCCATTTCCGTAGCTCCTGGATACTAAGGAGCTTCTGTTGTTGCATCTGAGTTGATTGAAATTCCTACTCCTACACTGTCTTGAGTTAGCCAGTTCCTTCAGGAGAGAATCCACTCTGCTAAGGATAGGATCATCGACTTGCGTGTGTTAAGCATATAACAAGTCTTCCTTCTCATGGCCCGGCCATCCATCCCTTCTCTTCCTATTTAGGAACTTCACTCCTGGAACGAAGTCCCAGATATTTTCATATCCTGGAGGAAGGTAAGCAGTAGGGACTAGGAGGCACCTAAAAAGTAAACAGTCGTAATAGCAATAGGAGTCGCAGGGGAAGTAGAGGAAGCATCCAATTTGACATTAGAAGGGGCTTTGGCACGTCGAGGAAGAGAATAAGCTCTTTGCGGGATAAGGGCGGTTAGCAAGAAGGTTTTTGAATCAAGAAAGGAAAGGAAGAATGCGCTCCTATTGAATCAGCTCTTGGGAATAGAAGGGGAATGAAGGAAATTTGCCTTCTTAAATAGAAGAGGCTAATCGAGATCCTAATCCTAACTCGAAGGAAGAGGGGATTACGGAAAAGGATTGGGCAAATAAATAGGTTATTAGAGAGCTGGTGGAAGGCTCAAGACAGAAGGAATTGACATATAATAAGAAGGATCTCATGTCATGGTTCTTGTTCAAGAAGGGACATCCCTTGAATAAGCTGTTGGGAGCATAGTAGAGGAATTGAGAGACCTTCCTACAAAAAAATCTTTCTCAAAGCTATTCCTTAGTGAGTCTTAATCCTACGCGAAACGGTCTAACAATAAGTAAGGACGTTAGCGATTTACTAATAACATAAAAGGAAGGGGAACTAATTCCAGGCTTACTTACGATGAAATAAGAGGCGACATGACCTAGAAAGTTGCAGAATACCAAAGATAGACAATCAGTAGACTGCTAGGTGGGAATGGTTGGCTAGACCACTTGAATCGCTGTGGGGATTCCCTTCCTCCTTTCAAATGGGAGGGCCAGCATTCTTTTCTTTTCTCGTCCGTTAGCAAGACCGAACCTAGATGTGGGATGCTTAAAATCGACCAAGATTTTGCTTCCGACCTTCATGACCTCACGGCTACTTCCTTTCGCAGCGCTAGCCTCACTGTCCCAGTTGGATGGAAGAAATCCATCTTCCTGATGTGACAGGGGCTGAGGCTACCCCATTGCTTTCTTTGCTTTCGGGCGATGCCTAAACCTCCTTAAGCCATGCCCTTACCACCAACAGCAGTTATACCGACAGTGGCAAGAGCTTCTTCTTTGTTCACAGCTTCTTCAACTTGACGGGGAAAACTAGACAGAAAGGAAAAATCACTTTAGAAATGTCATAAAAGACAGGGGCTTTCTTGCTTCAGCATGTGAGGGAAATGCTCCGGGTACCGAAGTTAGCGGACAGAGAGGGCGGCGGGCAGGTAGGGTTCTAGGTCCAAATAAGATTCTCGGGCAAGGGTCAACTAAAGGCATCTAGTTCCAGACCAGAGCTAATCTAATCTAAGACCTTCGCCCTCGGCCTCTAGTCGCTAATAGATATGGTCTATAGTAAGGTTAAATAGGAGCCTTCAACTCGAGCCAATAGTTTCAAGGCTATTGTCTTTACGATAGCACCTAAAGGCATCAAAATAAAGTGCTAATGGAGATCCAGTGGAAGTTGGACTTTCTTCTCTTCCTAAGGCCTAAGCTCTCTTGCTAAACCTTTATACCTAAGTCTATCCAATTGCAGGTGCTAGGATAAACCACTACAATTCAAGTAGCAGTTGGAGTAGTTGATAGCTCCAGTATAGAATAGTCTGTGGCAGGTATCGAAATAGGAAATGGGAAATGAAAGTATGGTGCTTTTTCATCTCTGTCTGCCATCCATTCTCACTCTTTAGCCCTTTTTGAATCACTCTCCTCTGGCCAGCTGGCGCCTTTACATCAGTTCCAAGGCAAGCAGGAAGGAGTCTTTCAAGCTTTCAAGATCAAATAGAAGTCTCTGGGTAAGATTGATCTATAATAGCAGTTCCTGTCCCGTATTAGAAAGTGACTCTTTCGTCACTTTCAGTTCCCGTGCCCTTCTCTTCCATAGTAATTCATGGAGAGTTAGTTTAAGCATCGCTACCAATTAGAGTTGCCTGGCTGCCAGTTTCCTTAACCAAGTGTGAACAAGTCTAGAAGTATCTGTATAGCAGGAAGAGTCTTTAATGGAAGGAAATGGAAAGCAGGCAAGTCAAAGCCAGCCTCTCACTTTCTTACCTGCTTCTTGCCTAAAATGCCTACTTCCTTGCTCGAGATACCTTGAATTGGAAGAATTCGTTTGCTTACTGTCACTGACTCAACTCAGTATGGAATAGGCAAGGAAGGATAGGACACAGAATAAGGACCTAAAGTTGTTCGTCGGATGAGATCGAGAACCGAAAGATGTCTATAAAAGAGCGAGAGGGACTGACTAGACGGCTGTCAAACAGCTCTGAAGGTTGCAAAGCCTTTAGAGTGCCCCTGAACGGAAGAAAAAAAAAGCACTCTTTTCGGGGAAGAGAAGAGGAGAACAGAGGTAACCATCAAACTATAGAACCTCACCTCAAACAAAGGCCCTCGGAAGAGCCTGAAGTAGAGAAAGCTACAATAAGAGAATACCTGCCAAAAGCTTCACCTCGGTAAACCTTTGGAATACAGATCGTCGAGCCGCCGACAACTCCCAGGGTTCACTAAAACAGGAGGTACTCTGCGAAAGACTATTGACTGACCTGTCGAGCTGATCCGACACCAAGTGGGCCGCACCTCTGAGGACTCAATATGAAAGAGAAAGGTGTTCCTTTAACCCCGAAAGTCGTCCGGTTTCTCACCGGTCGCAGAAACTCTTTTAAGAAAAAGGCTTCCCTAAATTTTCGTGGCATCCGGATCGGGATACGGCCCTGCCCTAGCGGCCGCGACTGGGTGGCCCCTTTGTTTCGGGGCACCGCCGTTGTCACGGAGCATGGGAAGGACGCGCGGCGATTACCCCGAAGACTTTCGCTTGCTTGGAGGCTCACGCAGCACAACCGGCGAGCAGAGCCAAGCCCAACCATTACAGTCAGGAGACGCGCGGGCGTGACGTCCTGGAAGCGAACGTGTAAAGCATAGCGCTTTTCGCATATCACTTATCCCGGTCACCCCTTCCATCCAGAGAACGTAAGTTCAAAGCCTAATTCTTTCCTTTTCTGCTTATTCACATCTTATTCACCTCCTCACTCGAATAACACAAAAGCCTTCGAACTTACAGCCACTACCCCTAAACATCTTTCTATGACACCCTGCCCGACATCGTCACGAGTAAGCCTCCCTTTCTTTTATGTTTTTCAATCGCGTTTGATGATTGTTTATTGTGAATCCGTTCGACATATATGCCTTCACTCGGGCCTCAAAAAAGCAGAGAAATGAAGAAGTGACGTCCAAGCCCGTGGCTCTGTAAGACCTCCACGCAAGCCCTCGGTCACCGAGCCGACCTCGTCCGTTCGGAAGGACACAACCCCGGCCAGCCTTCCGAATTCTACCCCCGCTACCACAAAGATCACTGCCCAGCCACCGCCGTAGGGTACCAACTGAGCAAAATGGAGAAAATTCGGTTGAGGACCCGGGAGATAAGGGAAAGAAGAGAGAAGAAAAGGGAAGGTTCTCTAGATCTAGAAGATTTGCTTGGAGCTGTTCACTTTCACTTGGTCGCCTGGTATCTTGAAACCTCTTTGCTTGCGGGGGCAGGAGTGGAAACGTCTGAGAGAGCGCTTCGCGAAAGAATCGTGTGGCGCGGTGAAAGGTTTCCCGTTGGGGTTTCCGACCCTCCAGGTCTCCACCTACTTGTGGAAGAGGTGGGATTCCTTGATATTAAGGTGTCAAGGCAGTCGAAGAAGGCCACAAGTGGAAGCAACCGATGCTTTGATCATGACTCCTTGCTGCCAGTCCGTGCTTGCTGTCATGCTGGCAAAAGCAGGGGTTTCGGTCAGTTTTACCTACTATTGGATTTGAACCAATGACTCTCGCCGTATGAAAGCGATACTCTAACCGCTGAGTCAAGTAGGTCAAGCTGAGTCAAGTCAGAGAAAATAGACCCCTATAAGAGAAAGCGTTATCACTATACGAAATGAAGCACCGGCTAGCACGCTAAGCTAAGATCAACCACTTGGAGAACGCGGAGCCTTTCTTTCTCGGTCGTCTGTCTTAATAAGTGGATTCCGATTCATGCGGTCGTTCTCTGCTGCATTGGTCTTTTCACTCCCCACTCGCCACCATAACAAAATGTTTCCACTATATCTCAGGAGTAGTCAAAGGAAGTACGGCGGGTCCAAGTAGGAAAAAATTCACGCGAGAAGTAGGGCATACAACAATGGATCAATTCATTCAACAAAATCCGTTCGGATCAGACCAGGATGAATGGGATTGGTCTGACCTCTCGCTCGGATGTAAGACTCCCGCCGCCGACAGATGCCCCATGCCACCTTTCGTGAACAGCTATGCCCGAGAATGAATGAATTGTGATATAGCGCCGAATAAGCCACTGCTCTATTCCCGACTCGAAATCCATAAAAGACTTTAAGGGAGAGAAAATAGGGGCCCTATACCATAATCCTGCTGCCTCGGGACGACTGCACGTTACATCATAGCAGCACGACCAAATAGAGGCAGCAAGCAGCCCCTTGTATAGGTTGGGCGCTAGCGCTTTATATTAGACTAATATAATATTAATTAAGACATAATATTAATTAAGGGCTTTTCCCTTATTATATTAGTAAAGTTGCTCGAGGCCGGAAAATTTTAATACAATCTAGAAGATCTGGTCGAATGGTAGAAGAATCTATGGGTTCGTTAGGAATCGATAGTCGTTGTCTGGACATACGAGTCACAGCCGGCCGGGAAGAGGAGAGATCAACGACGAAGCTACTAGCTACTAGTTGGAAAGGAAAGGACAAGACCACCTTTCATACATTTCTACTGGTCCAGAATTCGAATAGCGAACGAAAGACCAGGAGATTGGATCTAGAAAGCACTTCCAGCAGGGTTGACGGCTGTGTGGCCCTCATTCAGCTGGAAGTAGGAAATCAATCCCGGCACGACCGATGACTTAGTCTCCTTCTACGCTTCGACTCAACCACCTACCTAACTTCTTAGAAAAGATCCGATAGATAGCAGCTACCTAAGGCGCTTAGGCGCCCTTCACCAATCACGGTCTTTCATCTAGTAAGTCCTAGTACTATGTTCTCCAAGCTTGACTATAATAGAATAGGCAGGCCTTTTAGAGAACAGTAGAATGTTGGGTTAGCTCTGCCTTGTTGTGATAGGGGGCTGAGGGGTGACCGATCCGGTCAGTCAAAAAATGGGTTAACAAAAAAAGGTGTGTCTGGTCTGGTGTAGCTAATGTGACTTTCTCGATCTATAGTTCCTCTTTCTTTCTCTCTCCTATTGACATAGCAAAGTATGGTTCTATTGAGCGTGATACCCGCCCTGGTTCAAATACTATTCTTTTTCACTTTATCCTACCCCGCTCACTGCCCTTCAGGCTTAAAAGCCTTTTCGTTGTCACCACTTACCGTTATCTATATGGCGATATTTCTAGCTTTCATTAAGGCTTCGAAGCCCCTATACACAAACTAGACTATAGAGGTTGCCACCTTGAAAGGCGTATCGAAGGTAATATCGGTTGTATCTGAATGCCAATCTCGATATCAAAAAACTCCAAAGTCGTTTTCCTCTTCTTTTTTTGTGTTTGATAGAAATACCTAGCAAACATCTAAAAAGTAGGTTTTTCGCAAGAAAACCGGGTTTAGAAAGGGTTTATCAAGTCCATTCCATTGGGAGACATCAAAGACGTGAACTTATCGAAGCACATATTCCACCTTTCCTATCTAAAATTAGCTTTCTCTGGTGCAAACTCACGGATTCTCTTTCCTATTAGTACAGTTGTTATAAAATCTTTAAAGAAGTATGCCACCTTCAGGACGATAAAGGTTGCATCTTCAAGTCCTCGTGCCGAAAGTACGAGATTCACTTGAGTGTTCCATAGGGGAAAAAGGCCGAAAAGGAAGAAGGGGCCTAGCTTGCTTTAGGTCTTTCCCTTCCCCCGATGTGGAATAGTTTTTCCCGAGTCCGGTCCTATAAGAATAGTTCTGACGACATCAACTCATGGTACATCAAAATCAGGCCTAGCCTAAAAGACCCGCTTTCCAATAAGAACTTCCTTTTAGATCCTTTATGGTAGTAATGTAGGCGGCGTGTATTCTAATAAAAGAATAAGGGAAATGGTTCTGCCGTTACGGATAAGAAGAAGGTGGATGGAATGAAGGACAAGAATCAACAACCGATATTACCATAGATCCGCCAAGATCCTGCTTTCTAGTCTCTCTTTCAGCCTCGCCTCGGGGAATAACAATTACCCTTTCCCCTTGCACGGTCCCTCATCACTTACGAGATTTTTTGCTTCTCTCTTCTTGCTACTCGTCTGAATCCCACCTTGTGGCATCAACGTTTAGCTCATTTATTTAAACTCTCATACTTTATCTGTTTTCTTGAAGAAGAAATTGCTTGTCTGTAATTCATCTTCGTGATCATGGCATTGTACATTGTCTTTCTTGTCCTCACACTCCCAATGCAAACGAGAAAGTTTTCTAGTTATCTATGTGAGGATATTGACAAATGTAAAAGAAAAATGTGGGGGGAAGAGGACTCAAACAAAAAAGTACATGCAGTCGCCTGGGACAAAGTTTGCAAGCCTAAGTGCAATGGGGGGCTTGGCATCAGAGAGACTGAACAAAATAAGCAGATCTCCCAGCTGGAGAGCTATCAAAGAACCACAGGCTTTATGGGCGCAAGTCTTACATAGCAAGTATCTCAATAATGGGGGATCCTTATTTGATGCACCAAAGAGCAACTCATCATATATATGGCACAGCATTAAAAAGGGAAATTCAGTGCTCAAGTTAGGTTAAAATGGAGACTTGGGAAGGGGCATAGAATGATTTTGACTTACGAGTAACAGGCTCTGAAAGAGGTTCATCAACTACGGAGGATCAATTAGCATTACCTCACCCGAAATTGGCACATGAGCACTCGAAACCGCCTCTCTTTTTGTCCCGAAACCTTAGACGAGCGACTATGCTTAAACGGGTATGCTGCTTTGCCATGGGTTGATTTCAGCTGCTCTTTTGGGGAGGACAAGTAGTTTGACTTTAGTACTCAATTTGAGACTTCATAGGCTACTTGGCGGTAGTAGGCCCAGGTCCATCATTGGCTGGTAGTCTTCACCGGCATCTCCTCTGGAGAGTTTGGTATGTATTTGAAATCCTAACCACAAGAGGAAGACCAGTAGAAGGAAAACTTCCTATCAGAAGCACGAGTGGAACGGGTAAAAGTTCTACGGTGAAGAGCCCGCTCAAGGCGACCTTATTAAAGATAAGATTCGGGACATCAAAGCCGATGCGATGGTAATCTCGTCCTTAGTTGCCGAATCTAATGGAGGTTTCAATCCGACGGATTAACCGTAATTGGCAGGTAAAAGGAGGCCTCGACGGAGATGATGGATGGGAACTACTACTCTGACTATAGTTGCGATCTCTAAGCGGGATTTTCAGTCATCTATCCTTTTTCTTTCCCTAGCGAGTGAAGTGCCCCATAAGCTATAAGGGCGAGCTATATGTATAAATTCCGTGAGCAGCGATTGAACTGAACCTTCCAAGTGCATCCAGCAGGAATCGAACCTACGAATTTACCCGGTTGGGCGCTTTACCCATTCAGCCATGGATGCAAAGAGACTCAGCGAGTGAACTAGGTTTTGGTATTCCTTCTCGAGCTTCTATTTCTTCCGTTAAAGGAGATTCGAGAAAAGATGGAATAGGAAGACGTGTTTCCAGAACGAACAAGATACGGGTTGATAAGGGGGAGTTAGCAAAGTTAGACAAGATTGGAATGGGCATAGGAACATGTATTGATGTACCAGAGCGGCTAATGCTCCCAGGTTGATGCGACGTATTCCACCAGTTGACTGAAGACTTGATTATTGGTATATCGATCGGTCCAGCACGGATTGAAATAGGAGCCGGTTCGACAGAAAGCTTTTGAAAACACAGTGCACCCAGGTAAATAAGGAACGAGATGAATACAGAGGTTAAACGAGCATCCCACACCCAAAAGGTGCCCCACATAGGTCTTCCCCGAAACCCCCCAGTAACTAAGGTAAACAACGTAGAAAAAGCACCCATTTCTGTACCGGTTCCGGAAGAGCGAAGAAAAAGGGGATGTTTTGTTAATAGGAACAAGAAAGTGTTTATAGCCGTGGCGATATAAACAAGAATACTCATCCGAGCCGCAGGAACATGTACATACAGAATACGAGAATTTCCACCTTGTTGAAGATCTAGTGGTGCTACCCGAAGACTTAAATGAATAGCCATCGCTGTTAAGAACAACCGAGATCCAATGAGAATTTGCGCGTAGCTTCTGGTCTTTGACATCAAAAAAGAAGGTTGTAATAACGAAACGGACATGTGAGAATTTGGTCCTAGCTAGTGGAACAAGAAAGACATGGATCTATATTAAATACGCAATCAAAGGATTTCTCCCCCAAAAATCGACGAATTCCCCTTGCTTTCTTTTCGCTCCGCTCGTGCGTGGCACTCCTTGCTCGCGGAGCGACATACCGAAAAAAAGAAAAGTACAAGCAACTACATCTATCAACCGGCATACCTTTGTTCTCTTCTCGTAGCTACGATGTCTCTTCTATTATATTATATATTCTAATATTTATATAAATAAAAGATCAGGAATTGCCTCTACGCTTTGAGCTGTAAGCCGCTCGAGTTTCATAATGAACTTCCTTTCCTCCCTTGGACCTTTCTCGAAAATAGAACCAGCATCCTAATCCGAATCAGATGTAAGAACTCAAGTGGCAAAGAAAAGAGTTGCTTTCCTTACAGAAAGAAGACTGAACACCCTTCTTACCTTAAAAGAGTGCTTAGTCCAGTCCTTAGGTTTAACTCCCGATTGCTTTTTCTTTCCAGTGGACATCCTACATTCTACAGAGGGGAATCCGCTTGGAAGAAAGGATCACTGCTTAGGTAGCCGACCAAAAGATGAAAGGAAAGGGTTCTGACGCTATCCCATCCTCTTTCGCGGGTTTCTCGGCTCACAAATCAGCCACTGTCCTTTGATGGCTCTCCGCGTCAACAAGTTCGAATTCTGACTCAAAGACCTTCTAGCTAGTCCTCTTCCTTCCCTAGAGAGTTGGCTGGTTCAAGAGAGACCCCGGATTGGATCAGCCCTCGTTCTCACAAGAATGGTCTGCCCCAGCGGAAAGCGCCTCCACTTCAGCGAGCAAGTTGCATTCCACACGGACATTGGAAGTCGATGAAGTCGGTCTCTGTCTTCTCATCCAAGATGACTCAAAAGGAGGAGGGGAAGGCTCAGAACGAGGGTCTTACTAAGCAAGAGGGTAGCGGGCTTCACTCCAGTTGGCTGATGGGAGTGCGAAGAAGAGCCCTTGCTCCTCTTTCCCTCCATTTATTTGGACAGTGAGTTCTCCTTCCGTTTTGCAATCGGTGGAGGTTGTACATGGGTAGCCTGAGCACCGATTCTGATTGACGAATGCTTTCTTGCTGCTCCCCTTATTATATAAGCGTGGTAGATCGATGTAGCTGGCTGTGCCCTTGGCAATGTCGGACCGTTCCCTTCCCACTGCCATTTCCCCCTTTCCTACCAGCCACTTCATGATTGTTTCAGAGGGGATGCTTTCGCATCTACAACCCATAAAGAAAGATCTTGATTCCCCTAAAAAGCGCTTAGTTGGCCTCATGGATGATCGGAATGAGGGGGTTCGACTCCTTGTTGGCAGGCCCCTCCACCTAACTATCGCCCGGCCCATCAAGAATAGGAAGAGTAGTTCTGGAAAACCTGCCTCCTCTGGCCTACACTTCGGCTACTAATAAGGGGAAAACGCTGAGTAGTGCTTCTCATAGCATGGAAGGTGACAGTCACACATATCCTCCTCCTGTCCGCATACTGAAGTCGATCGAGCGGGGGGAAGAGAAAAGCTTGAATCCGCGGCTGCCGAAAGCAGGAAGACGCGTCAATAATCAGAGTTCATCTGGCCGGGGAGATCCTACTACCCCATAGGGGGAATCCCTATATCGATGCTCGCCCTCCTTGAAGTGTTTCGATCCCTTCTCTTTCTTCCTTTTCCGATAGCCTTTAGTAGAGGAGCATCTCTAGTGGTGTCCAGGTCCGCCTAAATCTTCGTTATCTGTCCGAAGACCTCTTCCCATCTGCCTCTTTCCACGAATAAGTTAAGGGACTAGGAGTACCTGCCGGAATGAGCTGAATTTCCCTCTCTTCGCGCTATTGCTTACTGGGCCTAGGGTAGGAGTAAGAAGCTTGATAACCCTGTGTTACAGGCCGCGGAAATGCCATTATGATTATTGAGTTGATCCTCCATATCTTTCAAAGAAGAAAAAATGTGACCCCGGAAAGATCTCGCACTTGAAAAATAGATGTCATATAGCGGATCTTTATTTACTATGAAATGAAATAGTGGATTCATTCAATCATGCCTTTCCTTTGCCACAAAATGACAAGGAAGACCTTGGTGATGCGGTTGCGGGACAAAGAAAATCTTCTTGATCGTTTTCTTTTCTTTTTCTCGTCGATCCGGATAGGTTTTTGTGCCACCTTCGAGAATAGTCCCAGCTAGCTAAAGAGGAACTTCTAGTAACTACTGAATCCGAGGTCTACTCCACAACAGCGATAGCCCGCCGGTTTTCTTTGCTTTGAGGCCGATTTAAAGCACTCGTCTCAGTCTTTCCAGTAGAGACAATCCTTGCTCAGAAGCTGTTTTAGCGTGTTTAAAGGCCGGGTCCACCCTGATGTGAGACACTAGAAAAGGACTTCACCAGCGTTTGTGATATATATGTTGTTAGGCAAATTGAACCGTTTGGGTGTCGGCGAAGAGGAAGACCAGCCCACGGACCCTTACTTTCAGATGTGTGGTTTCAGCATACCGATAGAAAGAGCAATGAATGGAAGCTGACCCCTTCCCTCGACAAGTTCAGTTGTCTGGTCCATAACATTCATAGTTGGACTACTCTACCTACACAGGAACAAGTTCCATACAATCATATTTGGGTAGGGTTTCCGCCATAACTGGCTTTACTAAATGGATTCGATCCCACCTCGCTGTGCCCTCAGCTCTTCCTCAAGTGGTAGTACCATTCCTCTTTCGTTGCCCTTACCATCACATTTTTGATAACAAATTAAGAAAAGGTTTCGCCAGCCTTGCTCCATCAACTAGAGTTGGGTATCTACCTTCTTTGTCAGTGTTATTTTCTGCCTTTGCTCATACCAGGCTTCCTCATCATGCATGGCCAATAAAAACTTTATATCTACTGTGATTCATTTACTTAGTAACGAGTGCTCGCGCTCCGCTTCTCTTCCCTTTGCCCGCTATTCACTTGCTCTGGTATTTGAGACTTCGTCTCCCCTTGACGCTTCCGCTGCTGCGCTTTTCCTTCACCTGCATACCTACTTAGTTTAAGTCCTATAAAGTCTAAAATTCAAGCTTATACAGGGCCTATACAGGAAGAGTTCAATGATCGGATTCTTTTGTCGGCACAGCCTCTTTGATAGGATAAAGCTTTGGAGGAACAAGATTGAGGTTAGGAAGATGGGGTAAAATTCCTCGTAGTGAGTGAGGTAAAAAGAAATAGCTTTATATACGAAAAAACATTCCATTACGACCTGGACGAAGGAAGGTTAGCGACCTTACCTCATCTTTGGATTATATCGTCGAGCCAGGGCTCGCAGATCGAGATCTTCCAATCCTTGATCTAGTACCAAATTTAGGGGTTGATGAGATGGACTCGTAATGTACAACCGATACTGGAGAATGAAGTTCGTAACGGAATCAAAGCAAAAGTGGTACAACTCGATTCGATGACCCCCTAACCGTTTCAAGTGGGACTCTTACTACTCTAGTCTACCTTAAAGCTAGCCCGGGCATTCGTTCGAATCCGTCACTGGACTTATTCCGTGGGCGGGGTCGTAGTTTCTTCCTATAGGCTAGCCCGTTACTCCCTTTGATCCGTCATTTCGGGCAGGAGATTGTGACCCAACAGATGGGACCTAAGCCGAAGAAGTCAGCCCAACCAGATCAAGTGGTAGAGTAGAGGCGGGATATTCAAAAGAAAGGGTTTGGTATTACGTGTAAAGCCCTACTTCCTTAGAAAGCCGGTCCGCTTGCTTCTTTTTTACCCGTATTTGAGTCTAGTTTAACCCGGCGGGGCTCAGAAGCGCAGGCTATGGCTAGTACGCTCCTAAGTGTATATAATAGTAGTTCGGTCAAGCTTAAGCAGGCATAGGCCTTAGCCTTAGGAGCTCAGCTCGGAGAAAGAAATTGAGGTTTCTATTGACCGGGCTTTCATCAAAAGGTGCAATTTTGACAGAGGCTGAAGCCTTCCCATAACAAAGAAAGTCTTCGTCTAAGCCAGCCAGGGTAAGTGGTGGTCAGCTGTCCCCACTACCATATGAGTTGGTCGGAAAGGCAGATAGCCAAGCCAGAGGTGACGGGAGAAAAGCAAGGCAAGGGCTTAGCCCGAGCACGGAAGACAAAGCAAATCGAGATTATTCTAAAGAAAAAGGGGGTGACTACACCTATCTAATCTAACAACAGAGCTAGCGAACTACAGCTCGAAAGCGGCAAACGTAGGCCCGGTAACGACGTCTGGGCTTATGGTTCATGGTCATTTCTCTTCTCAGTAAATGGTCTATCTTCTATAATAGAAAGAAAGAGTTTCCTTTACTCGCTTCGATGGGGCGGTAGCACGGGCTAGCTCAATTGGGTTATATAGGGCAAAAAGCGCCTGCCGAATCAACGTGATAGGGGGAGTGGAAAGAAAACTATGCGTTCAAGTTCCGAACCCAGAATGGAACACTTTTCCTACAGGCAAGGGGTTGCTATCAAAAGCCGGCCTACCAACAACTAGGGTTCGACGTAAAAAGAAGACCCAATCCTACGTCCGGAATGGGATTGGCTTGAGAAAGCAAGACTAGAAGAAAGATTGTGTTATAGACTGATTCTCAAAGCTCGCACGGGAATCGAGTACTTCTTAAGCGGGAAGTCAGGTTTAGTAGAAGAGTAGGATCCAGTAGGGTTAGAATCTTTATTAGCTGTCTAGGGCGATGGCGAAGGTTTTAGCCCGTGGGCGATCTAATCATAGGAATGATAATAGAATAGGGCGGTCAATTAGTCCGGTGGCGACATTCAGAATAGCTTCTAATATGTTCTGGTGTTGATACTAGGTTTGGTGGGTTTACAAAGGAGAACTGGCTAACGAAGCCTTTAGTACTGACCCGTAGTACGTACTCTTTCGAAGTCCTCATAGTTGAACTAGTATGTGTTTGTTTTCTCGGGTTTGCTCGCATTTGAGAGCCTTACCTCTTCAATGTTTATACTTCCGGAGTGAGTCCCACGAGATAGATCAGATCCTTAGGAAGGGGGCTGGTAGCCTCCTGTGGTCTAGGTTGCACCAGGTAATATGGAAGGCAAATTGCACGCACGGGACAGAAGATAAGTTTCCGTTTCCTTTTATTAGTCTGAGTTCATCTTTTCCGCTTTCAAGCGTGTACACTCACTGAAAAAGGAGAATAATATCCCTTTCATTAAATAGGTAGCTCACTGGAGCAAGCAACGAAGTGCCATAGGGTTCAGGATAAACTTATACTGAAGTAGGTACAATCTCTTTGTGGATCAATCAATCTATAGAGTTCATAGAGAAGGAAAAACCTGAGATTAGAGTTGGAGAAAGCCGCATAGAATACGAAAAGCAAAGGCGAAGGTTACTTTACATCTCAGTCGAAAGCGGTTAATCCGGATCCATTTCATAAGTGGACTCTCCCGGGGAATATCCATCTCAAAGGTCTTCGCTCGGTTCCATAGTCCAATCTAAAGCCTGTGAGGCTGGAAACTTCTACAACAATCTTACATATATATTCCCATCACCACAAGAAAAGTAAACGATACAGTAAATGGAGAATCCCCCTTTAAATAGGTTAAATAGGTTCATTCTCGGTTAATTCCATGCTCAAGGGCTAAAGCCAGTCGTCCTTCTGAAAGGTCCTCTTCTACGGCTCAAGGTTCAAGCTAAATCAAGTTCCTTTTCTCACTTAAGCGGATACTAAAAGTCAAATCAATGCTTTAAGGAAAGACTTCCCAGCGCAGTCAAGCAAGATAGGATTCTCAACAGGATAAGTTCCGTGGACAAGGCGAGCTAGCAGCGGTGCTTTCCTTCCGTGCCGTAGGTCAATGAAATTCTCTTTTTCAGCACGAGAAGTCAGTTCTGGAGAAAGAAATCTCAAAGAGAACCCACAAGAACAAATAAGGGCGGGTATCGAAAGGGGCAGATCTGGGAGAATCCTTTGTTCCATAGCTCTGGGGCGCTAGAGCATATATAGGCCCAAGGGGAAAAGTCCTCGGTACGTCGCTCAAAGGTTAAGCTCAACTCAAACCAGTAGCTCAAAGGGGCTTAGCCGGGCTCAGGAGCAAGTGAGAAGTTCATATGGTGTCGTGAGCTTAAGACCGCACCGAAGAAGAAGGCTGAGTTAAGGAGGAACAAGGTAGCCGTACGGTAAGAGTTCTGGAGGCAAGCGAAGCCAACCAACGACGGAGTTGGAAAAGGAGGGAGGAAATCGACTCTTTCTACTGATGCGGGAAAGGATGTTGAGAAGGGGATATGTGATCAATTTCTCATAGTTTCTAACCGCGTGTCACGTCGCCCTATCCGAAGCTCCAACATCTCTCAATGAAAGGGTCAAATCGTGAAGAGGAGGTTGGTCGGGCCTTGCCACATAGAGGCTTTGAAAGGGCGCATCTTTACTTAACCTCAGCTGGACGAAGGGGAAAGGCATGATAGGCTTCAGCTAAACAAAGGAGAAGGACGATCCCTAGTATGAACGAAGGAGAATGGTAGTCCCTACTAAGACTGTGCCTCTTGTGCACCTATTATGCTATTCATACAGGTGATCATGAACGACCGACGACAGGCTCAGGTCAACGAAACCGCTTCTGCGCCTCTAGTCCACCATCAAATAAGGTCTTCATTGGTTCTATCCTGACGACGCTCCATCATCGGTCAATTTCGCCAACCACAGCCCGCCATACGCAACCAAAGCACGACAAGCTATAGACCAGAGCACACAAAGCAAACTGAGTGATGGAGTTGAGAGTCATGAGTGAGGGAAGCCATGCACGGATTCTTCTCTTTTACTGGAATTTTCCAATGTCTAGGTCTAGCTCAGGAGGTAGTAGGGGCTTCTTCGAGAAAGGAGGAAGGCTCTATAAAAATTCGATTAGTTTCAATAAACCTTTTCTATATCTATAGGTTGGCTGGGTCTCTAAACCTGGACGCTCTTCCGCAAGAAACAGGGTGGGGGCGTATTGAAGCTAGAGCTCAAGCAAATCTAAAGTTCGAAATTCCCTACTACACCGGGTCTTTATTGACCTGAGCTATAAAGCAAGTCCTATTGACCCGAGTCTATGAAGCAAGGATAGCATTAACCAAGGCGATAGTTCCAGTTCTTCTTCCTTTTATTCCCCTCTTTTAGAGATGAAAGAGCCATCGAGGTTTAGCCCTTTATCAGCTTCTCTCGGAGGAGTCATAGTCCCATTCATACGATCCTGAAGTTGGGGGAGTTATACTTACTATCCCACTTTCACTTGGTCTCGCTTTTGAGACGGCCCGCTGATTGATGTGAAAAAAAAGGAGTCTATCTCTGCTTTTAAAAAGATTTCGGGATTGGGGTCTTCCTTTCCAAGTGCGTGCTACTTGACCGGATGCTTTCCTCCATTCCAGGTTTAGGCGCTTAGCTTAGGCTTCTGTCGTAATCACAGGAGGAGACCGGCTTGACCTATCCAATTGACCGTGTACATTTTATTCTTATTTTCTTCCCGCTTTCTTAGTTCGCGAGAGTCCCCCCGAGCATAGAAGGGGCCAAAGTCTCAATATCGGATACGGGAACTTCTTCGATGGCGGTAATCCTGGATCAAATCGCTCTATTACGACACTAGCAAAGAGGATCAAGTCCTAAGGCTTTCTCCGATCCGAAGAGAATCAGTCTCCTTCCACTTTCGTTTCGGGATTCGATCCTTTCTTAGGCCCTTTGATGGCTTGACAAATTAGCATATCTTACAAAAAGAGGTAAATCCGAATTCCTGTGTAAAGACCGATTCACTGGCGTTCATCACCTCTCCTTCAGTCCCTTCTGCAGTTGTAGTTGAAAGTCCTTTCCTTTGATAGGGGCCAAATAGAGAAGGGAAGTTCTCATAATCGGCTTGGGTGAGATAGCAGGGCTAGGGATCTCGGGGTCGGTCAAATCAGTGCATGGTACTGGGATCTAAGAGTAAGATCCTTATCCTTTCTTGTGGATAGCTTCTTGAAGAGCTGCTTCACGCTTTACTGTTTTTTAAATAGCTGTTTTGGTTTACCTTTAGTCAAGTCAGATGACAGAGAAGGTAGACTACGAACTTAAGCACTAGGGACGTCTTCGATCTATTCTTCGATCCGGGAATGCGATCCAAAGGACTTCCTTCTGTGGAAATCAGATCTGATTCTAGGGACACGTCACGTCTGTGGGAAATTGGTCCAAGGACTAGGGTTCGGTACATGCCATTCCGTTTGATTTATAGTAAGAGGAGAAGGCTACTTCCCCTGTCAATGGAGGGAGATGAGCAAGATCAAGTTCTTCGACAGGACCATCCCGACCGAGGGCTAATCATAGATCTACTATGGTCTTTTTTTTATTGCAGCAGAACAAAAGACTCCAGCCCTCTTTTTGGGGATTCCATTTCGATCCAAATCCGACAACCCACATCTTTCTTTCTATTCGAAATAAGTTATAAGTTAGACCTTTTAGTCAATGGTGAGGTCCTTCGAAACTATGAATCGCATTCGTTGCACGTAGGGTAGGCTTTTCATGATATGCCGAGCCTTTCGAAAACACAAACCTAAGATGCTCCCCAGGGCGATACTAACCACTAAGAACTTCAAATTCCACTAAAGATGTGTTTATGATGTGGCGGAGTATCATGTGATAGGGGGTGGGGTGATGGGAGATTACGTATTAGCGCTGCTGCCTACAAGGATGTCGGCCCAAACCCCCGATTCGGCTGTTTATTCATCAACAAGTGGTTATGCAACAAGTCGCGTGGTCGGAGATAGAAATGCGTGTGTGGTCTTGCCCAAGAGGCGAAAGGCCCAAAGCTCAAACAGCATTAAGCCGAATTATATGGAATGGTATGACAGATTGAACAAGACTCAAGGAGTGCAAGAAATATTCCAGGCATCTTGGGTAGCAGATGCAATAGCTGCATCGATAACAGTTATCCCGAAAGATGTATAACTGTTGGATGCATTCCTTCGCTAGCAGGGCTTCGGCCCATCTCAATTGAAGAATCTTCGGTCAGTAATCTCGTACTCTCGACCGGCTCGAACCACTACGTTATCCATGTTCCGGCTCATTCGTATGCTCATCCTATTCATGTCACCAGAACCTGTAATAAACCATCATTTCCTGTTACAGGGAATCTTTGGATATCAGTAAGAAGGGAGCGCCGAAAGTGAAGTAGCTCCTACCTACAGGAGCATCCGCCTTTTTTCGGGGGATCGGGAAGAGGAAGTGTGAGGTCTGAGGTCAACGGTAATATGTCACCCTGCTTTAATGAGAGTACTTTTTCCATTAGGAGCTCCCCCCAGCTGAGCTAGGCTACTTCCCTAATGAAACGAATATAGCATAAACGTAAGATAATAAAAAAAAGAAAGGCGATAAACGAATTTCTTTAAGATTGATTCCAGAGGTCGGTCTTCTGTCTGATGAGAAATAGGCTCAGACTCAGTACATTTTAGTATTTTTTTATGGCGCGAATCCTGTTAAGCCTTAGATAAATTCCGGCCTTAAGCAGCCAATTATTCCTGGTATAGTCGTCAATCAGTTGGATTACCATTCCATTATTCGTTCTGGGGTGAAGGACTTCGGCCTCTTTTAAGCAGAAAGCATTCCAAGCTCTCTTCTATAGGAAGGAATCACTATCGATGTAGGATCTCTTTCAAGTAAAATACAATATCGACTTGAATTCCACTTTATCAAACTAGAGTAAGGTAGCGAAGTCAAATATGCATTAGAGAGTATAATATGCAAGAAAGCCAATAGGCGCTCGTGATCTTCCTTGATTTCAGGAATGAGTATCTACTATACCTGTAACACCTCTCTCCAAATAGGCTTTCTTTGAAGTTTAAAGTCGGATTTTTGATCTTAGTTCTAGAATGATTCTTTATGCCCCTCCCCTCACGGAAGAACCAAGCAAGGGATGAGCGCGCTAACTCAAGCAGGGGATTTGCTCCAAGAAAGCATTTTTGAGATACTTGTTTTGTTACAGGCGCTAAAGAGCTTTATTCAGAAAGTAAAGCAAACCTTTACTTTGCCAGTATCATTGGTAGTCAATCCATCCGGGAGGCGAGAGGGCTATTCATAGTAAGAACAACGTCAAGGAAGGGCGTGAAGACGGGGGTCAGGCTTGTGCTAATAACCGCTTGGGCTTGTGTCCTAGTCCGCTACATGGGCATCATTTAGAGCTCATAACACTTTATTAGTGACAGTCCCAGTGTGTGTGCTACCTAAGTGAGATTTTGCCTCATATATATAAGACTGGTATACAAAAGCAGAAGATTCAGTCTCCCTTGACCCAAGCAAGCCCACAGATAAGCCCATCCATGATCAATGCCTCTTACAGACAGGCGCTCACTTCGAGACTTCGATCGTGGCTCCTTTTCACTCCTCGAAACGAAAGCGCTATAAGTTCAGATTATGACTCCGCAGAAGCTGCTGCTAGAACCTGCCTGTGCCCACATCCATCCTAAAGGGAGAAGGTCTCCAACCAAGACATACCCTGATTATAAGGTAAGGTCCATTTGTTTGTACGAGCCATTTTTAGACGAGAAGGGAAAAAAGCACGCGTGGTCCGGTTTCATATTGGCTTTTCATAGGCGAGTCACAAAATGCCCTTGGGCATGCTCACTTCCAAGTAATGGAATAGTTAGCCCATTTAAGCACTACACATTATAGTAGAGTAGACTTCCAAAGCTGCAAGGCGAGAAGAGAAAAGGCTCCAAAGCGCAGGGAAAGCTTTTGCTTGTTTTGTTCCAGTTACACCAGTATCAGTTGGTGGGCTAATGCCCGTTGAAGTTCAATCCCTAATCTGCATCATCAACGGAAGCTGCTAAAACGGAAGAAGAAGAAAGAGGGGTCGTTCAGGCTAGGGTGAATCATAAAACGATCCAAAACCACAAGCGTCATGCTGATAAGGCTCCTTTAGAAGAAAGCCCATCATCATCGTGACCCGGGCCTGCTGCAAACGACTGCTCGAAAGCGTTGGTTGGTGGGTGGGGACAGTGGTGCACATGTAACTGTGCCCTTTGTTGGGAAAGAAGCAGAAGCATCCCAAGCCGAAGATGAATCAACTGAAGCAGAAACTGATTAAGTGGATACAACAAGAGACGAAGAAGCTATCCAGGTGAATCAACAGACTCTCACAGTTGCAAAGTAAACAACTGCTTTTCCCAGTCAAGAAACACGTTTTGTACCAGAAACAGGTCCAGTAGGTGGGCTTTTCGAAAGCCGCTTTTGCAGAAGTGTTTTAGCGTGCTTCCGGTGGTTGGGACTGTGCCAAAGAGACGATCGGCAGTGATTGATTAAGGGTCAAGCCCCGGGTGAGCGTACTAGGGCTAGGGTACTTCCACATCATAATACAAAGAATAATAGAGGAG